AAATGGTAACTCGATTAAAAGTAACTTCACCTTTGCAGAGTGATATTTTTATTAAAATACACCATTCNNATAATAATAGCAGAATTACACTACTTCTTCTGCAGTCAAATTGCAATGTTCCTTTAAACTAATTATTACACATAGGAGAGATTCTCATATTTAAATTAAAAGTTTAATGCTTTTATATTAAGCTACTACATGTNNTTATACTCTTAAAAGGGAGTATTTACTCGTACCTAGATTTACAATCTAACGCCTAACCTCAGCCACCTTTTAGTTTCCCGTACCAAGGCATGGGAGTGGGGTAAACTGTTAGAAGATTCGAACCTCTATGTAATGCTTTCAAAGCACCCGCTTTCCAATCAGCCAAACAGCTACTTTTCTATAAGCTTATCTCATAGAAGATTAGCAAGGGGGCAGGTGAGAAAGAATGAGAAATAAGCTAGAGTTAACAATTGCCCAATAATAATATAAGGGTCTTCTACAGGTATGCCCCCAATTCATGTTAAAAGGATAGCGGTTCTAATATATGATCAGAAAAGAAATTTAGAGATAGGGTAGAAAGTTAGGCACCGAAAGTTTCTTTTCTGGGATAGTGGAAGAATGATTAAGATGAGAATAGATATAACTAAGGCAATTACTCCCCCAAGCTTATTAGGAATAGAGCGAAGAATGGCATACGCGAAGAGATAATATCACTCCGGTTTAATGTGCTCAGGAGTCACTAAAGGATTAGCCGGGATAAAATTATCAGGGTCTCCCAGAAGATAAGGACTTCAAAGAGTAATTATTAATAAAGAAAAGATCATAACACAGAAACCTATTAAATCTTTAAATGTAAAATAGGGGTGGAATGGAATTTTATCTATATTTCTATTGACCCCTAAAGGATTATTAGATCCAGTTTGGTGTAGAAATAGGAGGTGAACTACTACCATTCCTAAAATTAGAAAAGGTACTAAGAAATGAAGAGCGAAGAATCGAGTGAGAGTAGCATTATCAACGGCAAAACCTCCTCAAATCCATTCTACTAGTATGGGCCCTACGTAAGGAATGGCGGAGAACAAGTTAGTAATCACTGTAGCACCCCAGAAGGATATTTGTCCCCAAGGTAGAACATATCCAATAAAAGCCGCAGCCATAGTAAGGAATAGGATAAGAATCCCGGAAACTCAAGTTTGAAGCATTTTGTAAGATCCGTAATAGATACCTCGTGAGATGTGGAGATAGATACAGATGAAGAAAAAAGATGCTCCGTTGGCATGCAAGGTTCGTATTAGCCAGCCTCTGTTCACATCTCGTATAATATGGATGACTGAAGAAAAAGCTAAGCTAATATCTGAGGCAAAGTGTATTGCAAGGAACAAACCGGTAACAATTTGGATACCTAAACATAGTCCTAGGAGAGAACCAAAGTTTCACATATAAGAAATGTTTGTGGGAGAGGGTAGATCAACTAAGGCCCCGTTTATAATTTTAAATAATGGATGACTTTTTCGTATAGGTTTTGACATTAAAGAATTCGTAAAGGGCCTTGACTTATTTTTCTAATTTTTACAACGGTTAAAAGAGTTAAAATAATATAAGAAGCTATCAAAAGTGTAACAGGTATTACAGACATAGAAAAGGGTTTGAAAATGGTTAAATTGGAAAATTGCTCTGAAGATATGATTTTAGTCTCAGAGGTTAAATTTTGGTTTGGTGATGAAACAAACAAGGTAACCAAGGGCGCCATTATTAAAGGTAATAGTATCTTCAAATTAGGCTTAAACATCTCATTTGAGGCAATATTGGACATATAAGTAAATAGAATTAGCATCCCTCCCAGAAAAACCAAGATCAGTGTATATGAAAATCAGGGAAATTGTGTAACAGAGTACATAAAGAGAGAGATTAAGACTGTTTGAAGAATTAAAACAAAGATTATGGCTAGGGGATGAAACATGAAAAGAAAAGTTAGATTTACTATAAATATTATAATTAAGATAGTATTCATTATCATAGCCTAAGAGAAATAGTTCTTTTTCCGATTTACAAGACCGGTATTTTATATAAATTACATAGACAGAATTCAAATCTTTCAATTGCGTCATCTAACTTAAATGAGTCAGGCACCGATTTATGTGTCATCTAGAAAATTTACTAAACAGAAAGTAGTTTCAATAAAAATTTAGGTTTTGGAAATCTAAGATGGCTTAACCATGGGCCCTTCCTGAGTGACAAATTTTTTTTTTATCTTACCAATATTCATATTTCTCGTAGGCACTTGAATCTATATTTCCAAACGTAAACATTTAATAAATATGTTAATTAGACTAGAATATATTGTCCTAGCAACATTTCTATTAATCATATTAATTACTTTTACAGTAGGTCTAGAAACCTATGTTAGACTTATTTTTCTAGTAGCTTCTGTTTGTGAAGGGAGTCTAGGAGTAGGGATAATAGTAGGGATAGTGCGTTCCCATGGTTCAGATTATATCAGAAGCTTCAGCGTTTTAAAATGTTAAAAATTTCTTTTATAATTCTAGGATTAATAGTAATATCATTTTCTAAAGAGTTTATATCTTTTTTCCTGTATTTTATTCTCTTGAGATTAAATTGACTGCTAATATATAATAGAAACATGATCAGAAATTCATTTTTAGGCTCTGATGTTTTAAGCTGGTTTATAATCTTTTTAACTTTTTGAATTGTTATATTAATAATACTTTCGAGTCACGGCTATAAAGTAAGCAATTACTTTTACCAGAAATTTTGTTTTGTTCTTATATTAATAATATTTCTTCTTTTTCTGACTTTTAGATCAACAGATTTATTATCTTTCTACATCTTTTTTGAGGGTTCACTCATTCCTATTTATCTTTTAATTGTGGGGTGGGGGTACCAGCCTGAACGTCTACAGGCGGGGATTTATCTTCTTCTTTATACTATTTTTGCTTCTCTTCCATTATTAATTTCAATCTTTTTCACAGGAAAGTTGTTAGGAAGATACAGATTTTCTTTAATACAAACCTCTTTTGAGGCACCTTACTGGATCGGATTTTGATTTTTCTTCTCCATTTTCGCCTTTTTAGTCAAACTGCCAGCTTTCTATGTTCATTTATGACTCCCCAAAGCCCATGTAGAGGCTCCTGTAGCGGGTTCCATGATACTAGCTGGAGTTCTTCTTAAATTAGGTTGTTATGGGATAATACGTTTTATAGGATTTTTTGAGGGAAAAGTAGCTTTTATGAGAAGACTTTTAGTCTCTTTAGGTTTGCTAGGAGGTCTTTTCGTGAGTTTCATTTGTTTACGTCAGGTAGATCTGAAAGCTTTGATTGCTTATTCCTCTGTAAGACATATAGGTTTAGCTTTAGGGGGGTTAGGAAGATGAGGCTTATGAGGATACAGCTCGTGTCTTTATACATGTGTGGCCCACGGTTTATGTTCTTCAGGCCTATTTTTTTTGTCAGGAGTAATCTATGAACGGAGAGGTTCCCGCAGCATAATAATCAACAAAGGAATACTCGAGATTATACCTAGAATGTCCTTTTGGTGGTTCATATATTGTATTGGTAATATGGCTGCTCCGGTTGTTTTAAATTTAGTAGGGGAACTAGGACTTTTAGGTAGAATCTTAAGTTTTAGTTTTCTTTCTATGACCTTACTTATATTGTTTTCTTTCATAGGGGCTTGTTATAGACTTTATTTATTTTCTTCTACACAACATGGAAGATATTATTCCGGAATTCGTTCTATAAGAGATGGCTTGATCCGAGAATATTTAGTTTTATTCTTACATTTCTTTCCTCTATTTTTTCTAATTCTAGAGGTAGATTTTATAACATTTTGTTTAAATAGTTTAAGAAAAATTTAAGTTTGTGGTACTTAAGATGTAAAATTTACTTTAGACTATGTTTGTTTTAAGAATATGAAACCTAATTTTTATACTTTTTTTTACTTTTTCCTTTCTTCTATTTTTTTCTAGTCTACTTCTTCTAAATCTCTCTTTCAGTCTGTATTTCAGCTGAAATCTATTTTCTTGGGGTGCGACGGATATTAATATAATTTTTCTTTTGGATTGAGTTTCTTTAATATTTTTATCTTTTGTACTTTTCATTTCCGGGAGAGTATTTTATTATTCTGGGGAATATATAGAAGGCGAAATTAACTTATCACGATTTATTTTTCTTCTTGCAGGATTTGTGGGATCTATAGGTCTTTTAATTTTTAGTCCCAATCTTATTAGAATTCTCCTAGGTTGAGATGGATTAGGCTTAGTATCCTATTGTTTGGTTATCTACTATCAAAATTTCAAGTCATTAAATGCAGGAACTTTGACCGTACTATCAAATCGAGTGGGGGATGTTCTTATTTTAATTGGAATTGTTTGGATAATCAATTACGGAGATTGAAGCTTTGTAGCTTGAATGGGGGATAGCCAAAGATTAATCCTAACAAGAGCACTTATTATTTTGGCTTCATTGACTAAAAGAGCTCAAATTCCTTTCTCTGCTTGGCTACCTGCTGCCATAGCAGCTCCTACACCTGTCTCATCTCTCGTTCATTCTTCGACCTTAGTGACAGCGGGAATCTACCTAGTAATCCGTTTAGGTTGGGTTTACGATTTTTGGATAAATGAACTTTTAATAGTCCTGTCTGTATTAACTATATTTATAGCGGGTTTAGGTGCTTGTTTTGAATTTGATCTAAAAAAAATTATTGCTTTGTCTACTTTAAGACAATTAGGTCTTATAATATATAGTTTATCTTTAGGGTTGGTAAAAGTAGCTCTGTTCCATTTGTTAATACATGCCCTATTCAAAGCTTTACTTTTCATAAGAGCGGGGTGTATTATTCATGGTTTCAAAGGTTGGCAAGATATCCGGATGATGGGAAATATAATAACTTCGCTACCTTTTATCAGATCTTGCTTTGTTGTGTCAAATCTAGCTTTAAGAGGAATACCTTTTTTGGCAGGTTTTTATTCAAAAGATTTGATCTTGGAGTTATCTTTAATAGAAGAGCTCAATATTCTAAGTCTTTTTATATTATTTTTGTCTACTGGACTTACTGTGGCTTATACTTTCCGATTAATTTATTACATAGTCCGTCGAGATTTCGTTTTAAGAGGTTCTTGTAATTTAAGAGATGGGTGAGGGACTATAATAAAATCTTGTAGTGGCTTAGTTATTTTCTCTGTTTTTTTTGGGGCTATAGTATCTTGGTTGACCATAGACGTAACTTCAATTATTCTTCCTTCTAGTTTAAAGAATCTTACTTTAAGAGTGTGTATCTTAGGCATATTTTTAGGATTTTTTATATCTCAGTCTACTTACAGTTTTTCCAAAATTAAATTTTCTCTGTTAATTTGGTTCAGAGGATCTATATGATTTTTACCGTATCTTTCTTCTCAACCACTAACATACTCACCTTTAAAACTTGGGTCAGAGGTAATAAAATTTGGAGACATGGGTTGATTAGAGCTTTTAGGGGGCCAAGGCTTAAATAAATACATTTCCAATCTTTCTTCTAAAGTTCAATTAATAAGTATAAATTCCTTAAAAACTTTTATTCTTTTAATTTGGGTCTTATTAGTGATAATCATGTTTTTTTAATTAAAATAGCTCAAACTTAGAGTTTTGCATTGAAGCTGCAAAGGTGGCTATGGCCTTTTAATATGTATTAATAATAGAAAAAAAATGTTACAATTATTGCAAGGCTCAAAGTTAGCAGCTTTAAGATTTTTCATTTTCTATCTTAGGAAAAAGGTTTTTCTTCTCGTCAACGAAAATGAAGTGTGTTAGATACACTACTAAGATATTTCTTTTAATTAATCAAAGTAGGGCAACAAAATTACCTTCTCTTGATTGCAGGTCAAATATTATAAAAACTTCTACTTTCTTAATTAAAGTTTAAACTTATCTTATCATTAACAGTGATATTGCTTATCTTAGCTATAACTAAAGAATGAGGGCCATAAGACCAAAGACCGGGTCGAAACCGATAGCAATAATTCGCTTCTCATCCACGTAATTCAATCCAGTGTTCTCTCTTTTCACTCGTAGTAAAGACCTAAAGTAACTAAAAAGAGAAACAGGCCTCCAGTTCCTATTCAAAAAATAGGGGGGATAGAGTTTGTGATTAAACCTAGGGGAAGAAGGATAGAAATCTCAATATCAAAGATTAGAAAGACGATAGCGATTAAAAAAAATCGAATTGAAAATGGAATACGGGATGTATTTTTTGGGTCAAATCCGCATTCAAAAGGTGAAGCCTTCTCTCGATCTAAGATCGTTTTTTTAGAAAATAAAGTTGAAATAATGATTAAAAGAGATCTGATTAAAACAGCAATGAAAAATGCGACTAGTATTAGTTTAATTGCTTAATCCTAAATTTTGGGACCTATAAATTGGAAGTCTATAATACTCTTTATACTAATTAAGCATCCTCCTCACCAATAAATAGTTACATAAAGGAAAAGTCAAACTACATCAACGAAGTGTCAATATCAAGCTGCCGCCTCAAACCCAAAATGATGGGTCGCTGAAAAATGGAATTTTGTTATGCGAAGTAAACACACTATTAAAAAAGTTGATCCTACAATAACATGTAATCCATGGAACCCTGTGGCGACATAGAATGTTGAACCGTAAACGGCTTCAGCAATAGTGAATGGGGCTTCGACATACTCATAAGCTTGTAGTATAGTGAAGTATACTCCTAGAATAATCGTAATAGCTAAAGCTTGAACAGATTGTGAGTGGTTTCCACTTATTAAGGCGTGGTGTGATCATGTGATAGTCACCCCTGAAGCGAGAAGAATAGCAGTATTTAATAGAGGAATTTGAAATGGGTTGAAAGTCACAATTCCTGCTGGAGGTCACTGCGTTCCAATCTCTACAGAAGGGGCAAGTCTAGCATGGAAAAATGCTCAGAAAAAAGAAACAAAGAAAAAAATTTCTGAAACAATAAACAAGATTATCCCTCATCGAAGGTTAGTGATAACTGTTCTGTTATGTAATCCTTGAAGAGTTCCTTCTCGAGCGATATCTCGTCATCATTGATAAGAAGAGATAATAATAATAAATAAACCTAAGCTAAGGATACTTATGGAGTTATAATGGAATCAATAAGAAAGCCCAGATGTTATTGTCAGGGCTCCAATTGAGGCTGTTAAAGGCCAGGGGCTCATATCTACTAAATGAAAGGGGTGGTGAGAGTGAGTTGTCATTATACTTCGCTTGCATAGAGAGTGGAAAGAGTCGCGAACACGTAAGCCTGAATTACGGCTACGGCAGCTTCAAGAGTTATAAGAGCAAATTGAGCAGCTGTTACAGCAATAATAATCAATATTCTGCTGTTTACTATGCTTTCTCCTAAAAGAATTAAAAGAAGATGTCCAGCTGTTAAGTTTGCCGCTAATCGCACCGATAAAGTAATAGGACGAATGATATTTCTAATAGACTCAATTAGTACTATAAAAGGCATCAAAATAATCGGGGTACCTAGAGGTACTAAATGAGCGAACATATGGTTTGTGTTGTTAATTCATCCGTAAAGCATAAAAATAAGTCACACAGTTAAGGCCATAGATAAGGTCATGGCGATATGGGCTGTTCTAGTAAAAGTATAAGGCATTAATCCAAAGATATTATTAATTAAAATAAATATAAAGAGGACATTAAAAAGAATAATATTCTTGTATCTCTTAAACAAAGGTATAAACTCTTTAGTAATATAAGAAGTTAATTCGGTGTATATGATACTCGCTTTAGAAGTTGAGATTCAATACATAGGAAAAAATACTACCACAAATAGAAATATAGACATTCAGTTTAATTGAATGTTTAGAGTGGCGGATATGGGGTCAAAAGAAGAAAAAAGGTTTGTTATCATGCTCAACTAGAAGAATAAATCTTCTTTGAAACTTTCTGAGAATCTGGGGTTAGAGGAGAACTCGTAAAATAGATTATAGAAAGAAGAATTAAGATTATAGAAAAAGTTATAAGTATAATTAAAGCTCATATAATGGGGGCTATGTGAGGAATAGAAAATTGCCTTAAGAGGCGATTTTAGCATGACAAGCTAAGGTTATTGTGTTAACTAAATTTTCTTACTCAAAATTATTAATTCAATTTAAAAAAGAATTTATAGAAATTCTTTCAACCACAATAGGTATAAAGCTATGATTAGCCCCACAAATTTCAGAACATTGCCCAAAAAATAAGCCAGGTCGATTTACTAAAAAGGTTAATTGGTTTAAACGTCCGGGAATAGCATCAGCTTTTACACTTAACGCAGGGACAGTCCAAGAATGAATTACATCCGTTGAGGATACTAAAATACGGATATAAGTGTTTATGGGCACTACTATACGGTTATCTACTTCGATTAAACGGAATTGGTTATTTTCGAGGTCTTTTGAAGGGATCATGTAAGAATCAAATTCGACATCAAGAAAATCAGAATATTCATAAGATCAATATCACTGGTGTCCTATAGATTTAATAGTTAATGAGGGGTTGTCGTACTCATCCAAAAGGTAAAGTAAGTGGAGGGATGGGAGAGCGATAAAGATTAGAAGAAAAGCAGGAATAACTGTTCAAATTACTTCAATAAAATGCCCTTCTAGAAGGAATCGGTCAATGAATTTATTTCTAAATATAGTTAAAATAATATAAGCTACGAGAGTAGTAACTAACGTTAGAACTAATATAGTGTGGTCGTGGAATGAAATTAATTCTTCTATTAAAGGTGAAGCTCTATCTTGGAAATTTAATTGAGATCATGTTGACATTTTTTTCTGAAAAAAGGATTTAAACCTTTATGGATAGATCTTAAATCTATAGCACTAATCTGCCATATCAGAACTTAACGAATGGTAAATTGAGGGAGCTCATCATAACTATGATAATGAGGTGGGGTAGTGTGAGCTCATTCTAAATTCGAGGATAAATTAGGTCTAAAGATTGTTGGTCGTTGAGAAACCATTGCTTCTCAGACAATATAAACAAATCCTAAAGTTCTAATAAATGAAAGTGTAGACCCAATAGATGAGACAACATTCCATGTTGTAAAAGCATCAGGGTAATCGGAATAACGTCGAGGTATCCCTGCTAAACCTAAAAAATGTTGTGGAAAGAAAGTTACATTAACTCCAACGAACATGGCCCCAAAATGAATTTTTAGTCATTTAGGCTTCATAGTAATTCCAGTTAATAAAGGAAATCAATAAACAGCTCCGGCCATAATTCCAAAAACTGCTCCTATAGATAAGACATAGTGGAAATGGGCGACTACATAATAAGTATCGTGAAGAACGATATCTAATGAAGAATTAGCTAAAACTACACCAGTTACTCCTCCTACAGTAAACAAGAAAAGAAAACCTAATGCTCATAAAAGTGGGGGGCTATAAGAAAATTGAGAACCGTGTAGAGTTCCTAATCAACTAAATACTTTAATTCCTGTTGGTACAGCAATAATTATAGTTGCAGAAGTGAAATAAGCTCGAGTGTCTACATCTATACCGACAGTGAACATATGGTGTGCTCAAACTACAAAACCTAAAATTCCAATAGCAATTATTGCATAAATTATTCCTAATGTCCCAAAAGATTCTTTTTTCCCACTTTCTCTGGCTACAATATGAGAAATCATTCCAAAAGCTGGTAGAATTAGAATGTAAACTTCAGGGTGTCCAAAGAATCAGAATAAGTGCTGGTATAGAATAGGGTCTCCTCCTCCTGTTGGGTCAAAGAAAGAAGTATTCAAATTACGATCTGTAAGGAGTATTGTAATAGCCCCAGCTAGAACAGGTAAAGATAAAAGAAGTAAGATAACTGTAATAAAAACACTTCAGACAAAAAGAGGTAAACGATCGAATGTTAAAGTCTCGGCTCGTATATTAATTACTGTAGATATAAAATTAATAGCTCCTAAAATTGAGGATGCTCCAGCTAAATGGAGAGAAAAAATCGAAAGATCTACAGAGGCTCCAGAATGCGCAATATTTCTTGAAAGAGGAGGGTAGACAGTCCAACCCGTTCCAGCCCCCGCTTCAACTAATGAACCTCTAATTAGAAGTATTAAAGCCGGTGGCAATAATCAAAAACTTATATTATTAAGTCGAGGGAAAGCTATATCAGGAGCTCCCAATATCAGTGGTAAAAGTCAATTTCCAAATCCACCAATTATAATGGGTATAACTATAAAAAAAATTATAATAAAAGCATGAGCAGTTACAATAACGTTATAAATTTGATCGTCACCAATCAATCTTCCTGGCTGACCTAGTTCAGCACGAATTAGTATTCTAAGAGCAGTTCCAACTATGGCGGATCAAGCCCCAAAAATTAAGTATAAAGTTCCAATATCTTTGTGATTTGTTGAGAATAATCATTGTCGCGATTTAATTAATGTCTGAGCAAGCTGCTCAATCGTAACTTTGAAGGCTACAGGTTTATTTAACCTAAGACATTAAAGATAAATTAAACTAAAAGGAATGATTCCTCCTAACGAAAAAAGAGATAAAATTCTCAGGATATAGAAATTTTTTATTCCTTTATTTTTTTGTGATCAAACTATACTTTGTAAATAAAGAGTAAAAGTTCTGAAACATAGTCGAGTATAAAAATATAAGGTGATTAATCTGGAGGACATCAAGATAATTAAGACAGGGAAATTTCTTCTGATAACCATTATTGCAATTCACTTAGGGAGGAATCCTAATAAAGGAGGGAGTCCCCCTAAAGAGAGTATATTAATAAATACTATAAATTTTTGATCTATATTTTGTAGTAACGTTAACTGAGAAAAATAACTTAAATTTAACAACCAGAAGGAGAAACATAAAATAAATCTTGTGAAACAATAAATAAAAAAATAATCCATTCAGAGACTTGAGTTGAAAAATATTATTCTTCCTATCCAGCCTAAATGGGAAATTGAGGAAAAGGCTAAAATTTTCCGCATAGAAGTTTGATTAATCCCTGAGATTGCCCCAACTAGAGCTGAAGTTAAAGCTAAAGCCAATAAGGTGTTAGCATAGAAAAATAAAGAAAGAATTACTAAAGGAGAAATCTTTTGCCATGTTAATAATAGTAGTGAATTAACTCAGTTCAATCCTTCTAAGACTTCAGGAAATCAAAAATGAAAAGGCGCTATACCTAGTTTTATGCAAAGAGCCAGAGTAATTAAAATGTTAGAAGTTCTAGACAAGGTGTGGCTGTTAAGCAAATAAAAGTACAAGGAGCTGAAGATCACTAGGGCTGATGCTATAGCTTGAATCAAAAAGTACTTAATGGCCGCCTCTCTACTTTTTTTATTATTGTCCAAATTGATAATTATGGGAATAAATGATATTAAGTTAATTTCTAGACCTATCCACATCCCAAAAAGAGAAGAAGACGAGATAGAAATTAAAGTTCCTGAAAATAGAAAAAAAGAGTAAATAAAAGGAGGAAAATATAAATTCATTAAAAAGAAGTGTATCACTATCGTTGGGGTATGAACCCAAAAGCTTAAATTTAGCTTATCTTTTTCTAATAAGGGTAAGGCCGACCTACATGATTTACTCTATCAAAGTAACCCTTTTATCAGGCACCTTATTTTATGTCATTTTAAGAAAAACCTTAAAACCAGGTCTACTTAATTTTTACGGGCGTATTTTACTTGTAAATTACTCTTTAAACTGTTTTTTCATAAAAAAATGATGGAAAATTTTTATCTTAAATTTTCGACTGTTACACAAGACATAATTTTATTTCATGGTATAAATAACGTAGAACTTACTTATATGTCACCGTCTGCAATAAGTCTTTTTCTTAGGCTTTACTGGAACCTCGGATGATTTTGGGTTTTTCTAGGGTTAAAAAATTGCGGAAACTGGGGTGAAAAAAAGAGAAAAAAATCATTTCACACTGAGAATTTCCAGAGCATTAAAATTGGCCATAATAGAGGTTTTCTTTTTAAAATTTATTATCTGCATTTTAGGGCTTTCTCTGGGTTAATGGTTAATTTTTCAAAATAAGATCGTTGAGGTCCGTGTTGTATTTTTAGCTTTAAAATAGATCTACATGTAAGTTTGAGCAAGTAAACATAGAAAATAAATTTTAAAAAGAAAACCTCAGTAGAAAATATTAGAAATAAAAAAAAGTTTTATCTAGGCAATTTAATAGAAGTGGAAAATGGCGTGCCAGCAGCCGCGGTTATACTCCTGCTTCAAGTTAAAAGTTATATACAAAATCGTGTTTTTAAAACACTTATGAAGTTTTTTTAGATTATTAGGTAGAATTTTAATCTTTAGTAATGACAATTAATTATAAACACAAAAGTTATAATAGGGACCAGGATTAGATACCCTGTTACTTATAAATAAAAAATTTTGGAATAGTAGTAATAATGAAATTTAACGGATTTGGCGGCAAGATAGCCATTTAGAGGAACCTGCCCTGTAAACGATGAACCACGAAATACCCTACTTTTATTTGAGATTCAGTTTGTATACCGCTGTTGTCAGTCAGTTTCTTTAGAAAACTTTCGTGCATGAAAAAATCACAGACTTCAAGTAAAGGTGCAGCTTATGTAAAAGATAGAGGTGGGTTACATTTATAAGATTAAAACGGATAAAGCTTTTGAAATAGTTTTTGAAGGTGGATTTAAATGTAAAGTTTTTTTAGACTTGATGAGAGCTCTGTCTTGTGTACACACCGCCCGTCGCTCTCTTTTTTAAACGAGATAAGTCGTAACAAGGTAAGTGTAATGGAAATTGTACTTGATGGGAACAAGCTGTTAAGCATTTCATTTACACTGAAAAGGTACTTGTTTTTACAAGGTTCCTAATTGACAAAAATAGTTTTTATAAAAAAATGTTTGAAGTATAAATATTTTAGTAGTGTTAACGAAACATAAAATAAACTATAGAGAATTAGTACTGTGAAGGAATTATTGAAATAATTGAAAATTTTTCATGAAAAAAGTACTTATAAATTAAGGTACCTTTTGTATTAGTGGTTATTAAAATAATATTATAAAATTTTTTCTCGAAAATAAAAGATCTAATTAAATTTTAAAGTTCTTGTATCAAAAAGATTTTTTAAGTTTCATTAGTTGTGAAATTCTAATCGCTTTTATTAATATCTAGTAACTTCAGAAATAAATTTAGTTTAGAATGTTAAGGAATTCTTTATTGTAAAGTAATTCTAAAACCATTTTTAGATTTTAGGGGATGAGCTCTAAAATCAATATAAAAGGATAAATTCTTATGTTTTTTCTATAGGCTTAGAATTAGCCATGAGATAGTGTTATAAAATAAAACTTTAAGTTTAAGATTTAGTTTCCTTTTTAATTCATGAAGTTAATTTTAAAATTTTTTTTAAAATGAAAATATGATAACATTAGTAGATAAAAAAATAAGGGGAAACTTTTAAATTTTCCAGCGTATTTTTTATGAATAAATTTAACAAAAGAACTCGGCAAATAAAATTTCCGAATGTTTAACAAAAACATTTCCTCCTGGTTTAGGAGGTAAGGCCTGCTCACTGAATATTTAAAGAGCCGCAGTATCCTAACTGTGCTAAGGTAGCATAATCATTTGTCTTTTAATTGGAGACTGGTATGAATGGCTAAACGAGAAATTAACTTTTTTTGTTATATAAATTGAACTTAATTTTTCAGTGAAAAAGCTGAAATTTTTCAGAAAGACGAGAAGACCCTATAGAGTTTTATGTCTCTAAATATATTATCTAATTTGATTTTTATAGATTTCATATTAAAGGACATTTTGTTGGGGCGACATTAAGATATAAAAAACTCTTTATTTTCAAAATTTTTATAAAAAGTTTGCTTGATCCTCTAAAAGAGATCAAAAGAAAAAATTACCTTAGGGATAACAGCGTAATCTTTTTTGAGAGTTCTAATCGACAAAAAGGTTTGCGACCTCGATGTTGGACTAAAATTTAGGCAGGGTGCAGCAGTTCTGCTTTTAGGTCTGTTCGACCTATAATATTTTACACGATCTGAGTTCAGACCGGCGTAAGCCAGGTTGGTTTCTATCTTCTGATTTTACAAAGTCAACTTAGTACGAAAGGATTGGTTGATTATAATAGTTATAATAAAAAGAGGATTACTAAAATTTTCTATATAAATTTGGCAGATAATTGTATTAGATTTAGAATCTAAACATGGGAATTCAAGTTTCCCAATTTATAGTGATGTTAACTATTTATTATATTTTATTATTAATCTGTGTATTAATCTCTGTGGCTTTTCTGACTTTATTAGAGCGAAAAGTATTGGGCTATATCCAAATTCGAAAAGGGCCCAATAAAGTCGGTCTTAGAGGGATTCTTCAGCCTTTTTCAGACGCGATCAAGCTTTTTACAAAGGAACAGACTTGATCATCAGTCTCTAACTATATATTGTACTTTTTTTCTCCTGTGTTTATGTTTTTCATATCTCTTTTTCTTTGGACCATAATACCATTTAGTACAGGTTTCTTTGATTTTGAGTACGGCTTTTTTTTCTTCCTCTGCATTTTGAGATTAGGGGTTTACCCTTTGATAATTGCGGGGTGATCCTCAAATTCTAAATATGCCTTAATTGGGGGTCTCCGGGCAGTCGCTCAAACAATTTCCTATGAGGTTAGTTTGGCCCTAGTTTTATTATCCTTTATCATTGTAGTAGGAGAATACAGTCTAGAAGATTTTGTCGAGTATCAAAGTTCTTTCTATTTTATCTTTTTTTTTTATCTTTTGTCCTTAGTTTGGGTAGTTTCTTGTTTGGCCGAGATAAATCGTACACCCTTTGATTTTGCTGAGGGGGAATCGGAGCTAGTTTCAGGCTTTAATGTAGAGTACAGAGCTGGGGGGTTTGCCCTTTTATTTTTAGGCGAGTATTCTATAATTATTTTGATAAGAACAGTTATAGTTATTTTATTTCTTGGTGGGAGTCTATCTCTGATATTCTTCTTGAAAGTAGGCTTTTTCATTAGATTGGTTCTTTGGCTTCGTGGGACTCTTCCCCGGTATCGGTATGATAAACTCATAGGCTTAGCCTGAAAAAGAATCTTGCCTTTCACTCTACATTGTTTGTTTATATATATAGGGTTTAAAGTCATCCTAGAAATTTTTTAA